CCATTCCCGATATCGCATCCTCATTTTACTAGATAACTTGGGTCTATGTCAATTCAAAGGGTATTACAAAGTCTTATCCAGGTGCTAGAATTTATTGGATCTTCAAAAAAAGGAGGATTTTTCAGTTTTAGTATGAATAATAATATCGACCATGACTCGTTCAAATGGGGAGTCTTTGGTCAAAGATGGTCATTTGTACATGTATCATATATCACAAGACTTATCATAAGAGACAAATTTTTCTCTCGGATCCGTTTGTAAAAGAGTAGGGTGTATAAGAAGTATAACGAATTTTAAACTACTAACGAAAAAAAAAAGGATAAGATAAATAGTTAAGGAGTCAGATGGGCTTTTTGGGGATAGAGGGACTTGAACCCTCACGATTTTTAAAGTCAACGGATTTTCCTCTTACTATAAATTTAATTGTTGCCGGTATTGACATGTAGAATGGGACTCTATCTTTATTCTCGTCCGATTAATTAGTTCTGCAAAAGAGAACTATCAGACTGTGAATACTTTGATCAATGAATATTCGATTCTTTCTTCAATATGGAATCGATTCACAACGATTTTTCCGTTTTTCATAAAAAAATACAGATTCAGGTCGTCATTAATCATTTGATAGAGTATTTCAGTACGTATACGTATGTATATACGTATATCCTTCATCTTTTCGGAAGTTTCAACGGAAGGATTCCTCTACCAACGTAACACAGTCAATTCCATTTGTTAGAACAGCTTCCATTGAGTCTCTGCACCTATCCTTTTTCACCTTCTGGGCCTTTGTTTGTTTTTGGAAAACAGGATTTGGCTCAGGATTGCCCATTTTTATTAATTCCAGGGTTTCTCTGAATTTGAAAGTTATCACTTAGTAGGTTTCCATACCAAGGCTCAATCCAATTAAGTCCGCAGCGTCTACCAATTTCGCCATATCCCCCCCTTTTTTTTGAGACTCAGATCTTATTTTTATTGAGATGTCGTTCTCTTTTTTTATTTCATTTCTACTTCCTATCTCGAAAAAGTTTTTCTCCTCTTTGATTTCTTGGCTATATTCTTTCATCTTCTATAGGAAACCCGTACTCGTATTTGGTCCAATCAGAAACGATTCTATCATTTCTGTATCCGCAATTCAATATAGATAGATATATACCACGTATATATGTCTCTCTTCTGCTCGTTTTTCCCATGCAATTTGGAATACTTGAACGGTCGATTCTTTTTTTCGTCTGAGCTTCCATTTTTACGAATCAGAGCGCAATAATATCTCATTATTTAGAAAATTCCATTTAGAAATAGAAATATATATGATTATATATGATATGGAATAAAATAGAGAAGTGTAATAAAAAGACTTTCAAATATCATTTGAAAGCAAAAACGAAAACGATTTAATCTAAAAATCTATCGAATCTAATATTAAACTATATATACTATACTTGTGCTATATAATTGTGATGTGAGAAAAATAAATCGAAATTATATATCGATAGATTAATCGGTTATATTCTATGGTAAGTATGAGTATTGAATATTTCCTTTCAATTCTATATTTAGTATATTTTTTCTATATTCTCTTTTTTCTATATTCATATTCATTATAACTAGCTAATATGAAAATAGGAATCGCTAAAAATATTAATTAATAGCTAAGATCTAAGATGACAATAGTTTATTGAATCCCTATGCGGGTAGAATTTCGATTATGTGAGCCTGCTTAGCTCAGAGGTTAGAGCATCGCATTTGTAATGCGATGGTCATCGGTTCGATTCCGATAGCCGGCTTTTCTCTATTTATTTTCTTCGAGTTTTTACATGATTGAGAATGTTACTTTGAAATCCGAAATCAAAGAATATTTTAGTGAAAATATATTTTTTATCGTATAGGAACTTCCAACCATGTCATGAAAAAAATCCCCTTTTATCTATTTTTTTATCTATATAGAATCTCTATTTTATCTATGTAGAATATAGAGATTCTATTCTATATTCTATATAGTATATATATATAGATATATAATAGAAAGGTCTGGATTATATATAGAATAGAAGGGTCTGGATATTTGTCCCATTCATCTAATTATTCTTTAGAGTACAAGTATACTACTTCCGTAAACTTCGCTTCATTTATCATTTAGTTCAGTTTTAGTTTAGGTTTATTCTGTAAAATGAAATTTCATCAATAAGAATTCAATATAAATATAAATAAGAATAAGGAGTCTTTATGTCGCGTTACCGGGGACCTCGTTTCAAAAAAATACGCCGCCTGGGAGCTTTACCGGGACTAACTAATAAAAGGCCTGGGGCCGGAAGTGATCTTAGAAACCAATCACGTTCCGGGAAAAAATCTCAATATCGTATTCGTCTAGAAGAAAAACAAAAGTTGCGTTTTCATTATGGTCTTACAGAACGACAATTACTTAAATATGTTCGTATCGCCGGCAAAGCCAAGGGGTCAACAGGTCAGGTTTTACTCCAATTACTTGAAATGCGCTTGGATAACATCCTTTTTCGGTTGGGTATGGCTCCGACTATTCCCGGAGCCCGTCAATTAGTTAACCATAGACATATTTTAGTCAATGGTCGTATAGTAGATATACCAAGTTATCGCTGCAAACCCCGAGATATTATTACGGCGAGGGATGAACAAAACTCTAGAGCTCTGATTCAAAATTCTTTCGATTCAGCCTCTCAGGACGAATTGCCAAAACATTTGACTCTTCAACCATTCCAATATAAAGGATTAGTAAATCAAATAATAGATAGTAAATGGGTCGGTTTGAAAATAAATGAATTGCTAGTCGTAGAATATTATTCGCGTCAGACCTAAACCTAACGAAAAAAAAAAAATAAAAAATCACAGGGGTTCGGACAATTTCAATCCCTTTCGTCGAAGTAAATTAACCTAAGGTTAAGATAAATAATAAGGGTTTGATCCGGATTTTTATCCATTTTTATCCATTTAGGTATCATAGAACGAGAGGGAGGTTTTCGTTCCTTGTCTACTCTTTTCCTTTCAGTATTTTCCGTGCCACAGCAATTAGGAATAGAGAATCTATATCAAAGAAAGGTCTAACTGTTGCTGTTGCGTTGGAATATACTTTTATCTAGTGCTATTTGACTCTTTTGGTTAGTAAGATCTGTGAATTAGATGAAGGTACGGAAAGAGAGGGATTCGAACCCTCGGTAAACAAAAGCCTACATAGCAGTTCCAATGCTACGCCTTCAACCACTCGGCCATCTCTCCTACATCATGATTATGACTCAAAAACCGAGTGAATAGCGAGCCATTCCTAGTAGATTATTGCATAGGAACGACCAATCAATTCTAATTCTAACTAGAGAAATAGATCAATTTTCATCAAAGTAAAAGAAAGATCTTTCTTTTGAGGTTCTGCGGATAAATAAATAGAAAATATGAAAACTGTTAGAAACATTCTATTCATGTTTGCAAAACCAATATTCGCTTCTTTTTCTGTTATTTTATACCGGTACCGGAGGCAATCACTAAATTAGAACGAATCCGCTGATTGATGGGTCTATTTTTTGCACTTCGATTAATGGATCTCTTTAGATCACGATTCTATTTAGACTATGATTCCATATCTTAATAATTCTCAAATTCCTTTCCCGTCCAGTTTTAGAGTTCTCCCTGAACAACAAACCCTACCCTATAAGATCTATTATAAAAGATCTATTAGAAATTATAAATATTCAGAAAAATTATATATTATATAGAGTTGATTGTATAGTGTCCTATGACAAAACAATCGGGTTTTTACATCGCAGAATGGTTATTCGATCCTTTTTCTTCTTTGGATGAGAATTAAATAAAAAAATTTCGTTATTATAATCTGTAACTTCAATTAAATTGGAATACTTTCTTTTGTTGGTATACTACTCCATTTACATTAGGATGAAATCGAAGCGTACTCCAATATTTCTTTATTTTTTTTTTTCGATTCCTGTCAAAAAGGAACAATTTGAATAAATACAGGTCCCTTTTTCTTAATGAATCTGTTTTTATGTTATTTCGTACTGTACAATTATTTTCTTTGTGGGATCGGTTTACCACGAGAGGTAATGAGAATAATTATAGAATGGATTGCTACCTATGCCTAGATCGCGGATAAATGGAAATTTTATTGATAAGACCTTTTCAATTGTAGCCAATATCTTATTACGAATAATTCCGACAACTTCAGGAGAAAAGGAGGCATTTACCTATTACAGAGATGGTGCGATTTGATTCTTTTTTTATTGCTCTCAATCTTACGAGAAAGACGCAGGATTTGGGATCGGGATAGAAATAAAAATTTTGAAAAAAATCTACGCTTCTTGAAGGTAAAGTTTGGAAATAGAACAATTCCTTCTGTCGTGTATCCTCCATTAATGCAACCTCGGATGCTATGGTTTAATTGTCGACTCTAGTATTGAGCGAAAGGCTACACCTATAGGTTCTGTATTTACAGGTCAACCCTACTCCACCAGTACCAATAGGCCACATAGGGGAAGAAGCACTACACCTAGGAATCAACAACACGAAAACTTTGTTATAAAGTATCCCGATCCTGATAAGGATCGTAACTAACAAGAATGGTCGGGACAACAAACATCCGTCTCGTTTGTATTTTGGATACCTGTATAACCATCGAAGGCTGTTGAAGTGACTAATTTCTGGAAATTATGAGGCGTTTAGAACAAATAAATTGTTGGAGTTATATTTTCTATCTAGTATCAACACGTTTGATCTTAAGAAAAGATCTCTCGCAGTAAGGTTGGCTAGAGATTTCTTGTAAAAACACTAGCCCTGCTCAGTTCATAATGATAATAAATATTTTCCTTTTTGGATTCCCTGTTTTATTTTCATTATGCACATAACAGAGGAGCCGTATGAGATGAAAATCTCATGTACGGTTCTGGAACGGAGATTCTTTGAATTGAATGACGACCGTAACGGATGTCAGCTCAATCCGAAGGAAATTATGCGGAAGCTTTACAGAA